ATTCTTCCTGTTGCTTTTACAGAACTTCCCTCTTGTATCATCAAACCATCACCCATTAATACAACGCCAACATTATTGGATTCCAAGTTCAGAGCAATGCCTATTGTACCCTCTTCAAATTCTACTAATTCACCTGCCATTACTTCATCAAGACCATGAATACGAGCAATGCCGTCGCCTACTTGAAGTACGGTACCGGTATTCACAATCTTTACTTCTATATTATATTGTTCAATACGTTCACGGATAATATTACTAATTTCGTCGGCTCGAAGGGTTACCATTAGTGTTTCTTTATTCTTTTTCGGAAGCAAAGGGAAAAAAATAATGCCTAAATTGTAAACTAAAGTAAAAGTGGAAGGACTAATCAGTTATTTCTTCCATGGACCCAAGAATGCCAATATTAGCACGGATCGTACGGAAATGTAACTCGGTATTCAAACAACTATTCAGAGTTCCTAGAGCTCCTTGTAAGGCTTGTTGGAAAACTCGTTGTCGGACTTGATTTATTGCTCTTTGTTGTTCAAAATGAAGGGTTTCATTTTTGTAATTTTCTAATCGTTCCAAACTATCATAAGTAGCTTTAATCAAATTTGCTTTTTCTCGTTCTATCTCAGAATATCCATTCATTCGATACTCATCTGCTTCCAGTTCCACTTTCTGTAAGCGAACCCGGGCTTTTTCGAGCTGCTCAATGGCCCCTCTACGCAATTCTTCCGAATTTCGAATAGTACTCAAAATCCTCTGTTTTCGATTATCTAATAAATCATTTAATGAAAGTAGATTATCTTACCATTAATTTCACAACTTTCATGATCTCTTCCCGAACCAAACATGAATCTTTCGATTCATTTGGCTCTCACGCTCAATTATTTATTTGATTTTTTTGTTATGGGTATTCCCATATCTTTTTTATTTTTTAATGTAATGAGCCTGCCCTCTCTTTTCTTTTCTGTTTGTATTCAAAGATATCTAAACTGATACAAGACCAGAATAAATATTAGGAGGACTCTTCTGACCAGATAAAAATCGATAATTGTCAGCAAAGTTGTTTCTTTATTTGTATTTGTTCTTAATTTAATTAAATTAATTTAAAAAATTTCTAATTTGGAATTATATTTTTTTTCTTTTTTTCTTCAAATCCAAAAATTCCTCTTTTTTTATACATAGGTCGTCGATTCGGCATTGGATAAAAAAGGCAGAGTGCCCTTTTCTTTCTAGTAAATGGTTCAAATCCTTTTATCGATATGAGTGTTCTATATCAGATAAATTACCAACTATTCATTTTGAAAACATTTCAGTACTAATGTAGTCGTAGAAAGAGTACCATGTTTTGCCTGGACTTCAAACAGTTTAGCTTTAACCATGTTAATGGTCTCACATTATTGGTTGATAGAGAATCAAAGTTGATTTACCAATAAGTCACGAAATGCTATGGTTCTTACATATGATTTTTGAATTTATTCAGAAGTAATTCGTCGAGATCGTGCACCTTTTTTCCTATTTATCCTAAATATACTATAACTATAAATAACTATAAATAAAGTAAAGTGCAGCCGGATGGATCCAACCTATTCTTGAAATACACAACCCGCACACACTCCCTTTCCAAAAAAAATCAATACACCAATCACTACACTTAGATTTATTGGATTTGTTGCTAAAATATCGGTATTAAACCCGAAACTCCCGGCGGATGGCCAGTGGCGTAAGAAAACGAAAGAATCGGTTACATTTTTCATATGCTCTCCTCTTATAGATAGGACTGACAAAGAACAAAGTTCTTTTTCTATCACTTCGCTCGCCCCTTTCTTTTTTGATCAATTTATTTATTTTTAATTGAATTTCCCCCTTTTTAATGGGAATAGATTAAATCTAGTAATTTCATTTAGGTTAGGTCTTAGGTCTCATTTCAATTGCGAAATATATCGTTTGTGGAAACGTTTCCTAAAAGGAAAAAAGTTTCCTTTGTACTAAGCTAAGGACGAGAAGGAAGAAAGCGAGTGATCTGGTAATTCCTCATCCTCAAAGCAGTCCTTCCTGGAGTCTCAACAAATAAGTAATTCTAGGAGTAAAGTGTTGATATAATTCGAAGAAGCAAACGGCAATTTAATTTCAAGTTAATAAAATAAGAAAAAAAGTAAAAAAAGTATGTAATCTAAGGTACTTTTTTACATTTCTAGGATTAAACAAAAGGATTCGCAAATAAAAGCGCTAATGCCACAACCAGTCCGTAAATTGTTAAAGCTTCCATAAAAGCTAGACTAAGCAATAAAGTACCTCGTATTTTACCCTCTGCTTCTGGTTGTCTCGCAATACCCTCTACAGCTTGGCCTGCAGCAGTACCTTGACCAACTCCAGGTCCAATAGAAGCAAGTCCTACAGCCAATCCAGCAGCAATAACGGAAGCGGCAGAAATCAGTGGATTCATGGTAAGTTCCTCGCACCAAAAAAAAGAAAAGGAAATGGTTAATGATACAATCAACCAATGAATTATTACTTAATTTTATCATTAAGTTTGATCATTAAGATCTATTGGGTCGAAGTAACTAAAAACTAATGATAATATTATTGAATCGTCAGAACTACTTCGATATCTCGTTTTTAGTTTCTACCCATGATGAAGTTTTTGTAAATCCATATACATATGGTTCTAGTTATTGCATTTCTTTCTTTCCAACCATTCTTTCATTCAATCCTTCGTTCTTTACTCTTCTATATCCTTGAGTTCATCTGTTTTTTCATCCAATCCACAATCACAAATGAAACAGAAGAAAGGACTTGACTTATCTTGTAATCCATCTAATCTAAATGCAGTAAACTGCAATCAAATCAATATATGCAATCATCAATATATGCAATGGATATCAATATGATCGATATCAACGATATCAATATATCAATATAACGATATCAATATGTATATCAATATATATATATATTTTTTTTTTACAATTCCGTAATATCGTTCATCTTCTCTCCTACGACTCTAGGTCATATATTCATACGTATTTATATCTATTATGTTCTCCAACCAAGCAGATTATCTTGAACCATGCATGAATTGGGATAAGCTAAAAAAAAGACTATTTCGAAAACTAGTCAATGATGACCCTCCATGGATTCGCCTATATAAGCCGCGGCTAACGTTGCAAAAATAAGAGCTTGAATACCACTTGTAAATAATCCAAGAAACATGACAGGTATAGGAACTACTGAAGGGACTAAAGAAACAAGAACAACAACTACTAATTCATCAGCCAATATATTCCCGAAAAGTCGAAAACTAAGAGATAAAGGTTTTGTGAAATCTTCTAGGATGTTAATTGGTAAAAGTATTGGAGTTGGTTTGATGTATTTCTCGAAATAACCCAATCCTTTTTTGGTAAGACCCGCATAAAAATATGCCACTGACGTGGGTAAAGCTAAAGCAACAGTAGTATTTATATCATTCGTGGGCGCAGCTAACTCCCCATGAGGTAACTGTATGATTTTCCAAGGTAAAAGAGCACCTGACCAATTAGAAACAAAAATAAATAGGAACATAGTTCCAATAAAGGGAACCCAAGGTCCATATTCTTCTCCAATCTGGGTTTTGCTCAAGTCTCGAATAAATTCAAGGACATATTCAAAGAAATTCTGACCGTCGGTCGGAATGGTTTGTGGATTCCGAACAGCTATGATGACTGAACCTAACAAGATAGCAATTACGACCCAAGAAGTGATAAGTACTTGGGCATGGATTTGTAAACCTCCTATTTGCCAATAGAAATGTTGGCCTACTTCTACACCCGATATATCGTATAACCCCTTGAGTGTTTTAATGTAACATGGTATAACATTCATATTGTCCTCTGATAGAAATTGAACTTCAAAAAAGGAATTAGTTTGATTCAACCGTTTCTTTCTCAACTCACCAACTTGAATCATTAATCATATATTTAGGATACCAAGAAATCACATAACATCATAATATATATCAATATCCCCAGTTCTTTTTTTTATCTATTTAAAAAAATTCAAAAAAAAAAAGTAACCGATCCAATAAATCTATGGAGTTGCCCAATAATTAACATTAACTAATCTTATTATTCTTAATCTTAATCATAATCAACGATTTCTTATATAGCTAGAACGACCCTCACAAATTGCGGATACTAATTTGTTAAGAATCAATCGAATTGAAGCTATAGCGTCATCGTTGGCTGGAATCGAAATATCTGCAAGATCTGGGTCACAATTTGTATCGATTAAACAAATCGTCGGAATCCCCCAAATGGCACATTCTCGAAGAGCCGTATATTCTTCTTGCTGATCAACGATGATCACAATATCAGGCAATCCTGTCATATATTTGATCCCACCGAGATATGTTTGCAAGGTAGATAATTTTCTCTTCAACATTGCTGCATCTCTTTTGGGGAGACGGTTGAGTTTCCCCATCTTTTCTTCTGCTCTTAAGTCCCTGAACTTATAAAGTCTCGTTTCCGTAGTGGACCAATTCGTTAACGTACCACCGAGCCATTTTTGATTAATAAAATGAGACCGAGCCCTTATTGCAGCTGATGCTACTGAATCCGATGCTTTATTTTTGGTACCGACGATTAAGAAGCTTTTTCCCCTACTTGCTGCATCAAAAACTAAATCACAGGCTTCTGATAAAAAACGAGCAGTTCTAGCGAGATTTGTAATATGAATACCTTTACGCTTTGCAGAGATGTAAGGGGCCATTCTAGGATTCCATTTCTTAGTACCATGACCAAAATGAACTCCTGCTTCCATCATCTCTTCCAAATTGATGTTCCAATATCTTCTTGTCATTTTTTCCCACACTTCCTTTTTGCTTTTTCTTTTTCTTATTATTAACAAAGAGACGAGGTACCTTGAAATAAATAATTGTTCCGATGGAACCTTCTACCGGGGATTGACCATTGATACACGGCACAAACCATAAATTTTTTTAATTACTTATTTTATTTATTACCAAATCAATAATCAGACCAGTATAGTTAAAAGATAGTTAAAGTTAAAATGAATCCGCTCTTAGGAATCATTAAATCGCATAAATGATTGTTCTGATGTCTCATGTAAATTTGTCTCATGAAAATTGTTTGTCGCGTAAGAACAAAATAATTCTCTATGGTGTAACAAAATATCTCTCATTTCCAACTCGAATAGATTTTTTCTTTTGATTTCCAAATAAATGTTTTTGTCTTGCCTTGAACGGTGCACAAATTTTTGGAATCCGGTACCAACAGGTATAATCCCCCCCAGAACAACGTTCTCTTTCAGGCCTTTCAACCAATCAATACGACCTCGTAGAGCAGCTTTTGCTAAAACTCGAGCGGTTTCTTGAAAACTTGCTTCGGATATGAAACTTTGAGTATTCAGAGACGCTCTTGTTATTCCCAATAAGATTGCCCGATAACAGATCGATTCGTCCAAAGCACGCCCTACTCGTTCCGCTTGCAACAATCCGATTAATTCTCCAGGCGAAAAAACATTAGACATTCCATCTTCTGAAACCAACACTTTTGATGTTACTTGACGTACAATAATCTCTATATGTCTATTATGGATCTGTACCCCCTGGGATCGATAAACCTTTTGGATCTTATTAACCAAAGAGATACGACTTTGGGCTACGGTTAGCTCAGCTCCAATCAAAAACCCCCAAGGGATCCCAAGAATTCTTGGTATACGTTCGTTCCAACCTTCAACTCTCCTTTCGAGGTTCATGGATATTGAATCAATCGAACGCACTTCTAAGATTTGTTCTACTTTTGGAAGACCTTGCGTTATGTCACCAGATCTCGATTTTTCATATATAAATGTAACTAATGTATCTCCTTCGTAAAGGATTTTCCCATAATGACCATGAACAGTTGCTCCAGGAGTAGCCAAATAAGGCTTAGCTGATCTTATAACTAAAGAGTCGACATTAACAATTAAAATTTGACCAGATTTTTTTACGTGTGGTTCGTATTTAAATAGACATACATTTTCACAAATAAATTGTCCAAGGCTAATTTTGGTCGATGTCTCTTCACAATAATCATGATGGAGAAAGCACCAATTCAAATGGAATGGGTTCAAAATGATGTTACTGCATGGATCGGGATTATAAATCCTCCTATTTTCATCTATTAAACAGTATTTAAGTACCTGAAGTACTTGGAAAATCTGTTTCAAATTGTCAAGTAGCAAATATTTCTTTAACACGATCTGATTATGAGTTATTAAATGGTAAGATGAATAAAAATTCGATATTTTAGGTACAATAGCGCCTAAGGGACCTAAATAATCCCTAATTGGAATTAGGGGATCCGATTCTTTTGTCACATTGTTATATTTCGAACTATTGAATGGGCCAATTCGAGAACAATTGGATGATGACAAAATTATCAAAGATTGGCATTCCTTATTTCGATTCAACAACGTACCAATAGTTCCTTGATGTTGGCTAAGTGATTGAATCTTTGCCTTGTAATAAAAAGGATTGATATTGGCGCGATCTAATCCATTATCGGGAATCAATCCGGAACTTGCCCTATCATACCTTTTTCCGGTATACGAAATATTGGACTTGACTAACTCAATTCTTATGAAATCGCGAATTAGATCATTTGCCCTTACCTCAACAAAGGAAGCATGAACCTCTTCTATAGAACCATTTTGTTCTTGGTACCAATTCAATACTAAGCAAGTCCGAACTAATTGAATACTTGTGTGATAAATTCCTCGAATTGACTTGCCATTTCCATAAAGGATATAATTGACAACTCTAAGTTGGACATTATGCTTTTCCTGCAAGATATCCCGAGGGAAAAGTGTTGCTAAATTTATCCCATCAGATATTTCATATGCGACTACGGGTCGAACCGAAACAAAATACTTTTTCTTGATAGGTGTGATCCGTTGAACATAGATCCCATTTTTCAATTTTTTTGATTCTTTAGCTTTAGAATTTTTTTTTTCCGTTTCTGGTGGTATAAAAATGCCGCTGTGCCTGGATATCTTATCTGTCTCTCCAGGAAAATGAATATCTCCAGAAAAGATTTTAAGTTCAATATATTTTTTTTTTCTCTCCACTCGGACTAATCCGCCTACTCGGCTTCTTGTATTTAAAGCGAGTCGTGTATCTACTCCAATGATACTATTGTTCCGGACCATTATTAATGAGGATCCCGGTAAGATATGCACTTCTTCGAGAATGAAAAAAAACTGATCTACTTTCATTTGGTATTTCGGACTAAATTCTTTTGCTCCTTGATACTCAATCAAATCTTCTTTTTTTATGATTGAATCCACCTCTATGGTCCCATATTTAGTAATTCCGGAACTGCTTCTTCTGTATCGTGGATCATCAAAATAAGCAAGAATACTATTTCTACGTAAAATATCATTTATGGGTATTTCAATCGAAATACCAAAACAGGGTATTAGTTCTTTCTCTCGTTCTTGATCATATTGTAATGGGATGATGAATCTATTTCTTCGCTTTTTCGCCAAGAAATCAGGATTCTCTTGGAGAATAGAAGGATATATGAAATTCCAATGACCATTGGATATGATTCGATCAAGTCTTGAATAGTCAAGAATTTGCCTATCTTTTTTACCAGAAGTATCCAACAATTTATGTCTTACTTGATCATTAGTCATTGAGGGGTTAGAGATATATCTTCCTTCAACAGAAAGAGAATAAACATTCATTTGATCTTGATCCTTGTGGAGCGAAAAAGACACTATACTGGATCTGCACGGACCTCCTGCTAATATCCATAAATGGCTTGTTTTTGGTAATAGATGAACATTACCATATGTATATTCAGGTGCATGGTAGACATCGGTACTCCAGTGCATTTCTCCCTCTGATTCAGAATAAATATGTTTTCGTACCCTCTCTTTAAAATGAAAAGTGGACGTTCCAGCACGAATCTCAGCAATCGCTTGTTCTGATTCTACATATTGATCATTTTGAACTAAAATCAAACTTTTTGGCGGAATAGTCACATTATGCATAATATCCCGACTCTCAATAGTTACATACAAGTCTATAGAACATAGAAAAGCAGGATGCCCATGACGGGTACGTGTGGGATGAACCAAATCCTCATTGAATTTGATTCTTCCTTTAGAAGGAGCTCGTACATGTTCGGCAGTACCGCCTGTGAATACTCCGCCGGTATGAAAAGTTCTTAATGTTAGTTGAGTCCCCGGTTCCCCAATTGATTGACCCGCAATAATACCTACGGCTTCTCCCAATTCGACCAGATCGCCATGAGTGGGACTCCGACCATAACATAATTGACAGATCCAGGATGTACTCCTGCAAGTAAAGGGGGTTCGAATATATATTGGTTGTGCTCGAAAGGTTATGAATCGATTGACAAGTCCAATCCCAATATCTTGATTTCGAGTGGCAATGCATCGTAGACCGATATATATATCGTCTGCTAATACACGACCAATTAGTGTTTGGAGAAAAATTTTTTCCGTCATCCCATTTTGAGGACTCACGGAAATACCTCGGATAGTACCACAATCTCTTCTACGTACAATAATGTGTTGAACTACTTCAACAAGTCTACGTGTAAGATATCCAGCATCTGATGTTCGTACAGCAGTATCTACAACTCCTTTGCGGGCTCCATAGCAGGAAATTATATATTCTGTCAAAGAAAGTCCCTCGCGTAAATTGCTTTGAATGGGTAAATCAATCATTTGTCCTTGGGGATCTGACATTAATCCTCTCATACCTACTAATTGGTGTATCTGAGATGCATTTCCTCTAGCTCCCGAAAAAGACATTAGATAGACTGGATTAGAGGGATCAGTCATCCGAAAATTAGGATTCATTTCTTGTCTCAAATATTCACTTGTAGCATACCATATCTCAATAGATTGCCGTAATTTTTCTACCGCATGTACATTCCCATAATGATGGTGTTTCTCCAAAATAAAACTTTGTTGTTCAGCGTCTTGGACTAACCATCCCTTAGAAGGGATTGTTAAAAGATCATCAATTCCTAATGAAATAGATGTAGCAGTGGCTTGATGGAAACCCAAAGTCTTTACTTGATCCAGGATATGTGATGTATATCCCATTCCGAAATGATCTATTAATCTGCTAATAAGTCGTTTCATAGCAGTTCCATTTATCACTTTATTGTGAAAGACCAGATCGGCCCGTTCTGCCATAAGTACCTCTATATTCTGCTGAGTAGGATTCGACAATGGGCCTGAGTCAGTGATTCGAAAACTTAACTTTCTTTCCTCAATCTCAATCTTGATTCACGCAGAAATTCAGAAATTATGATACTAGTAAAATTGGAAAAACCCGAATTCCGGGCATCGCCTAATCGAATTTCTTAGTTTAGATAGTGTATGAGTAGGCCCGACAAAACCCTTGTATGGCTTCTTCTATTTCTCGATAAAAAGAAATATGACCAAGAGTGGTTCGAATGTATATACAACGGATTTCTTTTTTTACACTTCCTACTATTAGATAGTGCCCATAAATCTCATGATAAGTACCCAAAGATTCATATTGAACTTCGATGGGAACTTCTCTTGACCCAATGACACGTTGATCTAGTCTCCATCGGAGCCACAAAGGACTATCTAAACTGATTCGTTTCCGCCGATAAGCTCCAAGTGCATCATAGGAACTACAAAAATACGGTTCTTTCTCTTTCGTATACTTATAATTATTATTGCCAACTGTTTGATTTTGATAGTTTCTGCAATTATATGGATTATACCTATTTGCACAAATACCTCGACGATTCCCGATCGTTAATACATAGAGTCCGATAAGTATATCTTGGGTTGGTACGGAAATGGGATCTCCAATAGCTGGAGACAAGAGATTCATATGAGAAAACATAAGTAAACGGGCCTCCGCTTGAGCTTCCAAAGATAAAGGTACATGAACAGCCATTTGATCCCCATCAAAGTCCGCATTGAATCCCTTACAAACTAATGGGTGTAAACAAAT